TGCTTCATAATTGGAAAAACGGGCACCATGGAAGTACATGCCGCTCAACCAAAGAAAGATAATGGAGAGTTGACCGAAATGAGCACTAAAGACTTTTCGAGAGATCTCCTCCAAATCACCGGTATGACTATCGAAATCGTGAGCATCAGCATGTAGGTTCCAGATCCAAGTGGTAGTATCAGGGCCCTTAGCTATTGTTCTTGAGAAATGGCCGGGTCTGGCCCATTCCTCAAAAGATGTTTTTACAGGATCCCTATCCACAACAATTTTCACTTCTGGTTCCGGCGAACGAATAATCATTAAGTCCTCCTCTTTCCGGACAACACATACAAAGAGACCCGCCAACAGTCTTTTTAGTGAACCTTTGAAAGATAGATATTATGATTAGTCCTTTTCTTTACTATCTACCGTCCCTCTATTTTTTTTAGTTATTCACTAGAGCAATTATGATATTGAAGTCAATCCGAGGCAAGTGTTCGGATCTATTATGACATAAGGATTAGGTGCCTAACGGACACGGTTTATCTTGGAAAATTCTTTCCCGGCGTGACGGAAGAAAAAAGTCTTTTTTGAATTTAAGAAGCTAGTGTATTTTTTTTAGGGTATAAGCACCTATATACATCTACTTTCCTTGAGTATAATATAGATTTTTTTATTCGATTCCAAATTACAAGATAACTCATTAGAATTATTAATAAGACCGTCCTGATATATTAGGAATATTTAGATTGACTCTCTTTTTTTAGCTTTATTACTTCTATTCTAAACCCTATCCCTATCCTTTTATCCTTATGAAATATCATATAAAATAGAATGTAGAAGAAAGGGGTATAATGAAATTCTTGATTCGATCTTCCAGCCTAGTTTATTTGATTAATGGATCAACAGCCAACCACCCATTTTATGAAAAAAAGGGATTGGTCTTATTCAAATTCAAGGCGCTTCGTGATCTTCAACCAATTATGTGCTTCAATATAATTACCCGGAGTAAGCGCTATAGCTTGTTTCCAATACTCAGCAGCTTGATCAAACCAAGCTTCCGCAATTTCTGAATCGCCCTGTAGAATGGCCTGTTCTCCTCGGTCGGAATAGGCAGTTCCTTCCCCTAGAACCGTACTTGAGAGTTTCCTACCTCATACGGCTCAGAAATTGTTATCTTAATTTACCTTACCCTATCTTAACTGAATTCGATTTCTCAAAAATCTATCCAATTTATTCTTGGGGTTAAGCAGAAGAGGTTAATTACCTAAGTTTCAAACCCTAATTTTGATCAATAATCAGTTTGATCTTTTCTCCCACCTTCAGAAGAATGAAGCATAGGTGGCCCTATATCCTTCGTTCGAATTTTCTGAAAGGTAACTATCTCGGTTTCATATATGAAATTTCTATAGAATCCTTGAAAAAGACTTTTCCCCATAAGAAAGAAAAAAGAACTTACTATCTTTGGGATCTGATACTACACCGCTGCTTAATACCTTAGTGGATCGACTCTATTACATAAGCGGATTCCTGACTTTTGTCCCATATCAAGGCATAAGTAAGCAGTCTTTTTTTTAGTTGTATCGACCCAATCGCTCACTAATTGATCTTTACGGTGCTTTCTCTATCAATTTGAGCCTTTATCCATAGAGTAGTAGTATAGGCCATACTTTCTTCCTATTTCGGTTCTCGTGAAGTGTCTTTCCTTGCTACAGCTGATAGATCAAAATCGTTGTTTTGACGATCCCTATGTAGAAAGCCCTTTTTCTAGTATTTACTAGCTAATTTAATTTGGTCCTTTCTTTTTTTCTTCTTTCTATAGTGGAGATAGTCGCACGTAATGACAGATCACGGCCATATTATTAAAAGCTTGCGGTAAGAAGGGGTTTCGTTCTAGTGCCCGGAAATAATATTCCAAAGCCTTTGTATGCTCTCCATTGCTTGTGTGTATAAGGCCTATGTTATAGAGTATATAACTTCGATCATAGGGATCAATTTCTGGTCGCGTAGCTTCATAATAATTCTGCAAAGCTTCCGCATAATTTCCTTCGGATTGAGCCAACATCCGTTACGGTCGTTCATTCTATTCAAAAGATCTCCGTTCCAGAACCGTACATGAGATTTTCATCTCATACGGCTCCTCCCTTCTGTACATAGTACTAAGCGAAATAATCCATAGAATAAAAATCGAATTAGTTCCATTTCATTATGAACCGAAAGGGGCTGGTATTTTTCCAAGAAATCTCTAGCCAACCTTCCCGCAAGAGGTTTTTCTTAACACCAATTAATTCTATTAATACTAGAGGAAAACGATAGCTCCAAGAATTTTTTTGTTCTCAACGCCTCCTATTTACAGGAATTAGCCACTTCAACGATCTTTGATGGTTATAGGGGTATCCAAAGTACAAACCTGATGGTTGTTTGTTGTCCCAACCATTCTTGCCAGCCCCGATGCGGATCAGGAAAGGGCTAATTTCTAACAAAGTTTTTCTCTTGTTGATTCCTATTTCTAGGTGTAGTGCTTTTCTCCCCTATGCTGCCTATTGGTACTAGTAGAGTAGGATTGGCCTGTAATACAGAACCCATACTGTAGGTGTAACCTTTCGCTCAATACTAAAATCCACAATTGAAGCATCTGAGGCTGCATCAATCGAGGATACACGACAGAAGGAATTGTTAGATCTCCAAACTTCACTTCACCTTCACCAAGCGTGGGTTTCTTTACTAATTTTGTTCTCTCTATGCGAACCCCCTCTTTTTCTCGTAAGAGTGAGGTGTAGGGCTAAAAAAACAATAAAAAGAGTCAAATCGCACCATCTCTATAATAAGTAAATGCCCTTTTTTCTCCTGAGGTTGTCGGAATTATTCGCAATAAAATATTGGCTACAATTGAAGAGGTCTTATCAATAAAATTTCCATTTATACGGGATCCAGGCATAATTACCAACCCATTCCATATAGAATTCTTTTCATTACTTCACAAAATAACATAAAAATAAACTAATTCGATTCTTATAAATAGATCCGTATGTTCTAAATGGATAAGAGAGATATGGGCTTTCCGCCCAGCTCAAATAGTCTCCTTTTCCTTCTGTTTGGACAAGAAGAGATATGAAATGTTTGACTAAGATTGGGTTTCATTCTGCTTTCCTATTTCTCAACAACAACTTCTCTCATCAGCTATTTCACGTTTTCAAAGTCATTAATTGTCCCATACCCTATTTTCTATTTCCATTGTATGGCGTGGTGTACGTTATGCAAACAGAATTCTAGGGTTACTTTATTTTATTATGGAATAAGAATAATTCTTCCATTCTTTTTCTCTTTGGAGAAAAACCAAACTAAAACTTTTCGAGTTAGCAGAATTCCTAGTAAAAAAAAATCCCGGATTCTTCCACCAGATGAAATAGATAGTAAGTAATAGTTCCGCTCATGGGTATCCTAGGAAACGGGAAAGGAATTATTCCAATAGAACCACGTAACCCCCGAGCGGTTGTGGTTGTACCTCTACTGCAGGAATACGAAAACTCGCTATTCACTCAGTTTCTTTTCAATAATAAGATTTCAATAATAAGATTATGTAGGAGAGATGGCCGAGCGGTTCAAGGCGTAGCATTGGAACTGCTATGTAGACTTTTGTTTACCGAGGGTTCGAATCCCTCTCTTTCCGTTTCTCTTAATTCATCAACGTTACTGATTACAATGCATCAAATCAAATAAAAATGGATTCCAGCAATAATACCCTTATTTAATAGAAATTCTCTATACTAAAATACTGTGGTACGTAAAATACAAATGGAGGAAAAAACAAAAAAGAAAAAAAGATCCTAGGGTTAATCCATTTCTGATAGGTGAATGAGAAAATACGAATTAAGTTAAGGCCCTTTCATTAAGTTCAAGTCTGACGAGAGTAATATTCTACAACTAACAACTCATTTATTTTCAGACCGATCCATTTCCTATCTATTATTTTTTTTACTAGTCCTTTATATTGCAATGTGTCAATAGTCAAATGCTTTGGCAATTTTACCTGGGCAGATGAAGTAATAGAATTTTGAATCAGACGTTTTGATCTTTGGTTATCCTTCGTAGTAATAATATCTCGGGGTTTGCAACGAAAACTTGGTATATCGACTATACGACCATTAACTAAAATATGTCCATGGTTAACTAATTGCCGGGCCCCAGGAATGGTTGAAGCTATACCCAATCGAAAAAGGATATTATCCAAACGCATTTCAAGTAGTTGTAGTAAAACCTGACCTGTTGACCTTTTTGCTTTTCCAGCGATATGGACATATCTAAGTAATTGTCGTTCTGTCAGACCATAATGAAAACGCAATTTCTGTTTTTCTTGAAGACGAATACGATATTGCTCTTTTTTCCCAGAATGGAATTTCTTTTTAAGATTACTTCCGGATCTAGGTGTTTTTCTAGTGAGTCCTGGTAAAGCTCCCAGACGGCGTATTTTTTTGAAACGAGGTCCTCGATAACGGGACATGAAGACTCCTTTTTTATTTTATTGAAATTTCATTTTACACAATCAATTTCATTTTATTTACATTAAACAAAAAATCGAAATTAAAACTGAATTAAACTAAAGGATAAACAAAGTAAAATCTACTAAAATACCACAAAAAATGGAATTTTATCAACATCTGGATTTTTTGTATATATATTTTATTTATTTTATTGTTTTCTATCTAGAAAGTTGTAAGGCAGAACGACATAATAGATCCTTGATTCTGCATTTAATTCGGAGAAAAAGAGGGATTCTTGTTCATGGAAAATCGATAGAGAAAAAAAAAGCCGACTATCGGATTTGAACCGATGACCCTCGCATTACAAATGCGATGCTCTAACCTCTGAGCTAAGTGGGCTTACATAACAGAAATAGTGTAACAAATAGAAATGTGTATAGGAAATCCGTAAAATGTCAGATCTTAATTATTAATCTGAGCTATTAACTACTTCGAATTTCGAAGTTCTAGTTAGAAAAAAAAATACTAGAACTTCATAAAGTTAGCTTGATATGCTTAACTAGATGATATCCTTAAATAGGATTATAGAATTCATTGAATTTTCTTTCTATTTCTCTAATTCTCAAATCGATTTATCTAATGGAATAGATTCTATTCCAATTTCTATATGGAATTCGATTTCATATATTTTCAATTTGATATAGCTCGAACGAATAATCTAATACATAGAAAAGAATAATATATATGATAATATATATGAAAGATATAATAAAGAGAAAATTCGAAGAAATTCGAATTTTCATTCGATCATTATAGACATTTTTTGAGATATTTTGCGTTTTTTTTTGTTAATAATTTAATGATTAATATTTCACTAATGAGAACATAGAATCATAGCAAATGAAATTGCAAATTCTGATTAGAAAAAAAAGAATGAATATCAAGCGTTATAGTATGATTTTGAATACTCTAAAAAGGAAAAGCGGGAGGTGGGGGAGAGAAAAACTTTGGGATATATTGATTCGGATTGAATTGCAAATACATCAACGATAGAATCAATTCAATTCTGAATTGAAATAAGCGGGGTCTCTCAAATAGAGACGAACTGCTAGACTATGTCGAGTAATGAATTCAACAATTCCAAAAAAATACTAAGAGATGGGTGAAATTACACAAAGAATTAAGGTTTCAAAGAAAAGGAAAAGGGGATATGGCGAAATTGGTAGACGCTACGGACTTGATTGTATTGAGCCTTGGTATGGAAACCTGCTAAGTGGTAACTTCCAAATTCAGAGAAACCCTGGAATTAAAAATGGGCAATCCTGAGCCAAATCCTTGTTTTGAGAAAACAAGCGTTTCTAAAACTAGAATCCAAAAGAAAAGGATAGGTGCAGAGACTCAATGGAAGCTGTTCTAACGAATTGGGTTGATTACGTTGTGTTGGTAGTGGAACTCCCTCTAAATTAGAGAAAGGAGGGCTTTATGTATCTAATACACACGTATACACACTGACATATCAAACGATTAATCACGGAACCCATATCATAATATAGATTATTTCTTCTTTTTTATAATGAAATTAGGAATGATTATGAAATAGGAAATTCTGCATTTTTTTAGAATTATTGTGAATCCATTCCACTCAAATATTGAGTAATCAAATCCTTCAATTCATAGTTTTCGAGATCTTTTAAAAAGTGGATTAATCGGACGAGGATAAAGAGAGAGTCCCATTCTACATGTCAATACTGACAACAATGAAATTTCTAGTAAAAGGAAAATCCGTCGACTTTATAAATCATGAGGGTTCAAGTCCCTCTATCCCCAATAAAAACCCTCTTTTATTCCCCAACTTCTTTTATTCCCTAACTCAACTTCTTTTATTCCCTAACTATAGTAAGTATTTATCCTCTTTTTTTCCTTTTCATCAATGGGTTTAAGATTCATTAGCTTTCTCATTATAGTCTTTCACAAAGGAGTCCGAAGAGAACTCTTTGGATCTTATGCTGCCCATTGAACAGATTTCTTATTTATTAGAGTATCGGCAAGGAATCTTGATTATTAACTCGATTATATTATTAAGTATTATTAAGTAAGTCATTCACAATGCATAGCACTATCCTTCCATTTACAAATTCAAAATTTGTAATACTTTATTGATTTTTTAGTCCCTTTAATTGACATAAATACAAATACTCTACTAGGATGATGCACAAGAAAGGGTCAGGATAGCTCAGTTGGTAGAGCAGAGGACTGAAAATCCTCGTGTCACCAGTTCAAATCTGGTTCCTGGCACAGAAAAAAAGATCCACCGAATAGATATTGATACAAATTACTCGAGATGGTTGGGATCCATATTCGTTAATAATATGGATGGAGTATGGTTTATTCATCTAAGTAGATAAATATCTAAATAGAGATTCGCATTTTTAGAGAAGGGTAAAAAATATGGATCTTTATGGTAAAGAAGAAGGTGAGATTATGTTCCCTTTTCTTCATTTTTGCATTTCTGAATTTTGTATTCCGCTATTCCGAATATTTCTTTATTCTTGCTTATCTTACTTTCCTGGTTGGTCTAAGTAATGCGCGCGGTACAAAGTTCGTGGTGTGGAACTTCTTTGAGTCATCGTATTTTTCTGTTCATACGGAGGAAATGAGTATGCTATTTTCCAAATTGGAGAATCGAAATGAAGCCCTTTTTGCTTAGTCTATCTATACCTTTTTGTATTTTTGTATAATAGGAATTAATTAGAATATAATAGGTATTCCGTTTTGTCTACGAACAGACGCTAAAAGTATTCCTTGACTTGAATGAAATCTGGAGTTGTGTTGTATAAGTGAGAATGAATTTCTTATCATTCAATGAGCATCTTGTATTTCATAGAAATTGGGGGTTATATAGTCCTTACGTAAGGGCCAGCCTATCCAACTTTCAGGCATTAAGATACGTTTAAGGCGTGGATGATTATCATAAGAGATTCCCACCATATCATAAGATTCGCGTTCTTGAAAATCAGCACTTCTCCAAATCCAGAAAACA